GAGATCTAAATCTAAGAATCATTCATGAATTCGCAGTCAAGTCACAAGTCAATAGTTAATGGTTCAAATTTTGAATGAATTTTTTTGTGACGGAAAGCCAAAAATGTCCGTTTCAATCGAAAGGATAGAGGAAGTTTTTAGGTATTTCGTATTTGGCGATACTATACAATCAATCGAAGGGGTGGATCGAATAAAAAAGGAATGGTTTCTTTTGGTTAAGGCAAATGGTATTCAAGATGCAAGTAAAAAAAAAAAAGAAGTTCAGTAATCCACTATTTTTTTTTTTTTGGCGACATGGCCGAGCGGTAAGGCGGAGGACTGCAAATCCTTTTTTCCCCGGTTCAAATCCGGGTGTCGCCTGATTAACAAAAAACCAAAAAGCCCTTATTTTTTTATTGATTGATATAACTAACCGAAATATTCCCTAACAGGGGGGCGGCGGATGCTACGCGCTTGATTCAAAGCATATGGAGGTTCTCCAAAGATCTGTAACTTTTTTTGTCTAGAATTCAAAAAAGTATTTTCGTATTATCAAAGGAGTCGAGAAGTCTTGATAACCCGCACACAACTAATGGAATAGTTACTGACGGAGCCTTTAATTAGAACTTCGATTGGATAACCAAAAGGGAGTCGAACTATTAGTCATTGTGGAGAAATTACTTGAGTCTACAAAGTCACGACTGTCTTTGATCAGATATTCGACCAATATTTGATTGTATAATTCAATATAAAAATAAAAAGTGGCAAAAAAACTTCTGTTCAGTAACCCCCGGCCAAGATTCTAATCGACTGTCTCTCCATTTTTTTACAGAAAAAGATCAAAAGAATATAGGTATATGTGTGATAGATAATGATCTACCTTGGTTATATAATTATATAATCTAGTTGTTATTGTTATTCCATTCCGTTTTTTTATGAATGAATTATGGAGGGTAACCAAAGAATAGGTCTTTTTATTCCTACATGCTATATTAATAAGACTCCCCCGGCCACGGGGGTCATTGCATATTTTGCTTGTGCTTAACCTTTCCCAATCCTACTCGAAATCATAATCATAAGAAAATTTGTATCAAAATGTAGTCTAAGTGCATTTATTGGATTGGGTCATTAAAAAAAGAGTTTGGGGTAAGAATCCCCTTTTGACTATACACCCCGGATTTCACTATTATTAGTGAACAAGAATGGAAGAATTCCTTCATATTCATAGAGATAGGGGATATAATTCACATGGATATAGTAAGTCTCGCTTGGGCTGCTTTAATGGTAGTCTTTACTTTTTCCCTTTCACTCGTAGTATGGGGAAGAAGTGGACTTTAGAAGTCCTATTAATGTAATTGCGGTAAGTAATCAAACTTTATGCATTATTTTATAGATCATTTTACAAAGCGTTTTATTTGAACTTTAACTTTTAAAATGAGAATAATGTCAATCAAACAGATATTTCAATGATTCCCAGTATTTCGGAAGGGGATAAGGGTGGGGGTGATAAGACATTTTTCTTTTCCAAAATTATATATTTCGCCGCAGGGCTCTTATCAGACTTTCTTATCAGACTTATATAGGGACAATGAGTAACAACAGACCACTTTTTCTTATTTGTATTTGATTTGTTTGCCTCTTTAAAGTAAAGAAAAAGGTGTTCTGTTAGTAAGCGGATGCATACTTTCTAGGGTAAAGAACATATACACAGTGGTTGTTCAACAAGATACTACGCATAATAAAATCTTGTTCCGGGCGAGTCACATATTGTGTACTCACCTCTTGCTTTATTATTGTATAAATTGGATTTATACTTTATCGACATCGACTCATTTCATATCGTGATTCAAGTGTTACAAATTGGTAGGGTTTACTGCTCCTTTTCTAAATTTGAAGAAGTTCCTACAATCCCTTCTGTTATCGACTCAATCAAGTACTTCTTTGGAATGCTAAAAAAAGATTCAAGATTACTGTCTTTTTTTTCTTAAATGGGCGCGCCCGCGCTGCCCAGATACTTTTTACTTATTTTCTAATAGGATAGTATGGTAGAAAGAAATATATCAATCTTTCTACCATATTATCAAAAATCTCACAGAAGACTGTTGATTCTAGCCTGCATATTTAATTGAAGATTAAAGAAACAAAATTTGAATCCTTTGGTTATTTATTAAATCATTCTCATTGAGAAAGACCTAAGAAGTCAAGTTTCATTCAAATTAATTGTTTTGGCTGACCGTTTTTACATATATGATAAGTAAAAAAGCTGTAGGAACTAGAATGAAGAGTGCAGTAGCAATAAAAGCGAGAATATTTACTTCCATAATCTGATTGGTTTTTACTTCGCAATAACTCGGGATTTAATCCCATAGAGATAATAAAAATTTAGACTGTAAATTCAACGGGATGAATTACATCTTGATGATATTGAATCGCATCAATATTATGAATAACAATATCTGGGCTATCAAATCACTTCGTCGTCGCGAATTGAATAGTATAACATAGGACGATCCTTTATCCATATCCATCCATACTCAATAAAAAATAGAATACGTAATCGAATCAAGAAATCTTTTTTTTTATTATTCTTTTCCATTCCATTCTTTCTCCAACCTGCCGTCTTCTTTGGACAATCAGCGAATGAAATATCATCTGACCGTTTTCCACTTACATTGCATTGACCCCATAAAAAATAACAACAATAGAAGTCAAATGAAAGGGGGGAGGGGGTTAAACTCGAAACTCCTTTTTTTATGATATAATTTTCTTACAAGAAAAAGAAAAATGTGAAAAAGCCAAATTCCGGTTCCATTTTGTAGTGTACAAGACAAGAATTATAGTTGTGTTTGTGCTCCCGAAAAACGTCTGAGCCTCTATCTATCCCATTAAATAAATAGAATTAAATAGTTAAATAGAAGCAATAAATGAAAAGACCAGACGCAGTACGCTATCCCTTTGAATCCGGAATATGATGTTACCACTAATTGGACTAAGAAAATTCTATCTTTCTTCCCACCAATCGGTACTAGTTGAAGTACCGAAAATTGATCTATTTGTTTGGGTTTGATGAGAAATAACGAAAAAAGAAAAAAATCCATAAGGTTGAATGACTGAAATTCTATTCATTTCGTTGTACCTCTTTTGCCATAAAATGCAAATGAATAAATGAGTTGATGTGTTTATTTGATCCGTCGGGACTGACGGGGCTCGAACCCGCAGCTTCCGCCTTGACAGGGCGGTGCTCTGACCAATTGAACTACAATCCCAGGAAATTAGGTATACCGCATCAATACTTTACTTTTAGGATTGAATTCAAACCTATTTTTTTTTCGTGTTGTAACAGAAACACGGGTTAGATAGTGATATCGGCACGGCTCTGCACGTTCTTTTGAATGATAGCGACACAAATTACATGACTAGTGATCTTTTCCCTAATTGAAAATCAATTGATAATCAATCTTTCGATAAAAAAGATTTCTTTTTTCGTTTCCTTAGACTTTCTTTATATTTACAGATAATGATATCAATCTCGATCATTATATTATCTAGTTATCTAGATCCGAATTTTTTGTTCCAAATCGAGCAGGTAGATATATAGAAAAATGGAATTATTTTATTCCCACATATCATAGTTCGGGAAGACAAAAATTTTCATTTCACGGTCTTTGAGCGAATTCTTGGGCCGAGCTGGATTTGAACCAGCGTAGACATATTGCCAACGAATTTACAGTCCGTCCCCATTAACCGCTCGGGCATCGACCCAGGAAAAACCAATTCCATTTTCAATGTTAGGCTTATTGATGATGCACGCTCAACTTCCTTTTATAGTACCCTACCCCCAGGGGAAGTCGAATCCCCGCTGCCTCCTTGAAAGAGAGATGTCCTGAACCGCTAGACGATGGGGGCATACGTATCAGACCGCCATCATACTATAAGCATAGTATCAACAGTTTTTCAAAATTGTCAATAGAGTCAATCGAATGTAAGAATATGATTCGCTCCAAGGGATCCTTCTGGCCTGCACTATTCCGTAGAGTTTTTTGGTTCGTCATTCCTATTTATGAATCCTTAATTCTAACCGACATTCCATTTGATTCGACATAGAAAGGCATTCTCATTATACATATTATATATTTCTTTTGATTAGTTATTAGAATATATTCGAATTTCAATATGAAATCAAAAGAAATCGTTTTGATTAAATATCTAGTTTCTTATAACTAGAACTAATAGAACTAAATAGGAGGGGGAAGGTTTGTGGAATGGTTTATACACCACACCCCAAAATCAAAATACAACTTTCAACTCCCCTTCTTCAACTTTATTGATTCATTCGTTTTGATTTTGAAAAGAAAGGTGCCTTCGTAATAAACCAGAAAAGCAAAATCCGCGATCCATCAAATTTTGGAAATTTTGTTTTTTTATTAATTAAGGGGACAAATCGAACTTCTCCAGCACATAAGTTAATGAAATATCTTGGATCTATGTCGAACCGGTAGGTATATATATAAAGTTCTTTTTATTCTGATAGGTATCATCGAGTTAAGAAAAGAAAAACGAGGGTCGGCTTGGTTCATTGAAGTGATAGTTTAAAAAGATCAAAAAATCATTAGTCGCTATGAATTTACTTGATTCTATAGTATAGTCTATAATAACTTATTATATTATGTAATATAGGGAGATAGCTTATCCGCATAGCGACTCATTCGGGAATTCTGTTAGTTAAAGGGCCCCTTTAACTCAGTGGTAGAGTAACGCCATGGTAAGGCGTAAGTCATCGGTTCAAATCCGATAAGGGGCTTTTTACTTTTTTTCATCAAACCCGAATCCATATTTGAACATAGAATGGATTTGCTTCTTACTTTTTTTAAACAAAAAAGGAAACAACTGTATAATAGAAGTAATATACGTTCGAGTAGTTGAACATTTATTCATTAGACTGAACATTTTTTGAAGTATAATAGTAATATAAGTATAAAGAGAAGTCGTCTATTGAATCACTCAATATACCTATTTTTTTT